AACCCCCTTATTGACGTTCCTGCGGAACAACTGGAAGCTTTTCTAGAAAAAATACTGGAGTTTATGCTACTTAGACGCGATATCAATCTCAGCCATATCATCGATTTCATAAGTAAGATAGAGATACCCAATCCCATCGATCGAATCGCTTTTTCGAGAAAAACGAGCCATCTAAGTCATACAAGTAAAGAGATCTATTCATTGATAAGAAAGATAAGAAAGCTGAAGATAAGAAAAGTGAAAAAGGATGGGGTTGTGGACAGGGATGGGGTTGTGGACAGGGATAGGGTTGTAGACAGGGATGGGGTTGTAGACAGGGATGGGGCTGATGATCAAGTAGAATCCTGGGTCGCAAGAAGTGAGTGGATTGAGGATGAAGAAAGAGAATTCTTGCTTCAGTTCTGCACCTTAACGACAGACAAAAGGATTGCGATTGATCAAATTCTATGGAGTCTGACTCATAGTGATCATTTCTCAAAGAATGACTCTGGTTATCAAACGATTGAACAATCGGGAGCAAATTACTTGCGGGACTTAGTTGACATTCATAAAAAGTATCTAATGAATTATGAGTTCAATACATCCTGTTTAGCGGAAAGACGGGCATTCCTTGCTCATTATCAGACAATCACTTATTCACAAACCCCGTGTGGGGCTAATAGTTTTCACTTCCCATCTCCTGTAAAAAACTTTTCGCTCCGCTTAGCCTTACCCCCCGCTAGTGCTATTTTAGTGATAGGTTCTAGAGGAACTGGACGATCCTATTTGGTCAAATACCTAGCGACAAACTCTTATGTTCCTTTCATTACGGTATCTACGGACAGGTTCCGCTATTCTGCAGAGACTTCTAATTCTGATTATGATTCTGATGAGGAGTTTGATTTTAATCCTTATAAGGATGCTAATAGTTCTTTTACGTATGGTCCTCCTCCTCTTCGTTCTACTTCTACTTCTACTTCTATTAGTTTTTTGTCTGCTTTGCTTGAGGCATTTTTTGGTGACTATAACTATAGCGGCTTGGAGACTCTTGAGTTGGGGACTCTTGTTAAGATCCTTGTGGCTAGCATTCTTAACATTCTTCGTAGTCTTCGTAGTCCTGGTCGTGCGGGAAATGTTATTGGTGATAGTTTGATTGAGGATATTAAGCTTGAGAATCGTTGTAAGGAGGAGCGGAATTGTGATGGGAGCAAGATTGATAAGAGTCAGATTGATGAGAGTCAGATTGATGAGAGGGAGATTGATAGGCGTATGACTTCTAGGCTGGAAGATTTAACTGGGTGGGATGCGGTAGCTATGGATGTGGAGATGTTGTGGGAGGTACTAGACCGCCAATTTTATATCAACCTTCAATTCGAATTAGCAAAAGTAATGTCTCCTTGCATAATATGGATGCCAAACATTCATAATATGCGTTGGTGGGAGTCGGATTGCTTATCCCTCGGTCTATTAGTGAACCATCTCTCCTGGGGTCGTGAAAGATGTTCCACTAAAAATCTTCTTGTTATTGCTTCGACTCATATTCCCCAAAAGCTGGATCCCACTCTAATAGGTCCGAAAAAATTAAATACGTGCATTAAGATACGAAGGCTTCCTATTCCACACCAACGAAAGCACTTTCTCACTCTTTCATCTACTAGGGGATTTCGCTTGGAAAATAGAATGTTTCATACTAATAGATTCGGGTACATAACCACGGGTTCCAGTCCACGAGATCTTGCAGCATTTACCAACGAGGCCCTATCGATTAGTATTACACAGAAGAAATCAATTATAGACACTAATACAATTGTATCTGCTCTTCATAGACAAACTTGGGATTTTCAATCCCAGGTAAGATCGTCTCAGGATCGGTGGATCCTTTGCTATCAGATAGGAAGGGCTGTAGCACAAAATGTACTTCTAAGTAATTGCCTCATAGATCCTATAACTATCTATATCAAGAAGAACTCAGGGAACAAAGGGTATTCTTATTTGTACAAATGGTACTTCGAACTTGGAACGAGCATGAAGAAATTAACGATACTTCTTTATCTTTTGAGTTGTTCTGCTGGATCGGTCGCTCAAACTCTTTGGTCTCTACCCGAACCCGAAACTGCGATCACTTCTTATAGACCCGCTGAGGATGATTCTGAGCTAGTTCATGGCCTATTAGAAGTAGAAGCCGCTCTGGTGGGACACTCACGGACAGAAAAGGATTGCAGTCAGTTTGATAATGATCGAGTGCCATCGTTTCGTCGGCCCGAACCAAGGAATCCCTTAGATATGATGCAAAAGGGATATTTTTCTATCCTTGATGCGGGATATCTCTATCAAAGATCCGAATTGGAGTTGGAAGACTCGGAAGTAGTCCTCGACCCGAAACAGGAGTTCGCCACCAACATAGTTTGGGCTCCTAGAATATGGAGCCCTTTGGACTTTCTATTGGATTGTATCGCCATTCCCAATGAAGTGGGATTTCCCTTCTATGGGTCTGATGAAGAGGGTGTTAGAGAGGGTGATG